TTGATTTAAAAGGTTTATGATTACATGTGCTCCACCAATTTTTGTTAAAAAACCGTTATCCTGGACCCATGTAATTAAATTTATATAATCAATTGTTTTACCTTCTGCATAAAGTATTAATAGAGCTTTATAAATAATTTGATGAGTCTTTAAATAAAAAGCTTCAATGGGTAATTTTTCACTAATCAAGAGAATAGCTTCAGGTATTGTTAAGATACTTCCTAAGACTAGTTTTTCAGCTAATAAATTATAAGGGAGTATTGTTTCTAAGTCAGATAATTCTAAGTCCCTTTTCTCCACAATATTCTATTCTGGTAATATTTCGATATTAATTTTAGCGATAACATCTGTTGTTAAAATAACTTCAATAACATATTCCCCTAATTCTTTCATATCAGGTAGTTCCAATTGGTTTTTATTTAAATCTATAGTTAAATCTACGTTATCTAGTATTAAATCTAATATATGTTTTTTTGTAATTTTCCCATAAAAAATACCATTTTCAGAGATTTTTTTATTAATTGTAAATTTCCCGGAATTTTCTAATAATTCTTTATTAATAACACACGTTTTACTAAATTGTATTTGTTTTAATTCTGATTCTTTTTGTTGTAATTCAAATTGGCTAATTAAACTAGGTGTAGCTATTTTACCAAGTTTTAAAGGAATTAGGTAATTTCTAATATACCCTGGTTTAACTTTAATAAGAGTACCTTGTTTACCTAATTTTTGAACATCTTTAGTTAAAATTATTTGAATTGTTTTTTTTCGCATAGGTTATTATATAATAATTTATTATTATCTTTTTTAGTAACAATTATTATTATTACTACTAGTATTGGTATTATTATTTTGAGTTAATACGATCATCTTATAGTTTAACTTCATAAAAAAGTCAAATTTTATATACTTCTTTTTCTCTTGGGTTGTTTTTTTTTTTTTAATCATATATAGTTCTTTATTATTTCTAAACATTAGAATAATAGTAATAATTTAATTAGGAGCATTATGAAAGCTATAATACAATTTATTAAAGGGGTTGAAGAAACTACTATACCGACTATTAATATAACACGGTCAACAGATGGAACTACAGGTACAGCGACTTTTATTTTTGAAGATGCTAGTCTATTTTATACAGTAGTTAATCCAGAAAGTGAAATCACAGGAATGTTTTTAATAGATAAGGAAGGGACATTAAGTACAAAAGATCTTAATGCTAAGTTTATTGAAGGGAAACCAAAAACACTTCAAGCACTTTATATTATGAAAAATGCTGAGGCATGGGATCGTTTTATGAGATTTATGGAAAGATATTCAGATGAGAATAATTTGACGTTTACTAGGGCTTAAACAAATTTATATCTTTGGCTAATTCAATCTTAAAATATAATTAAGCTAAGATTATAACATATATGTATCTATCTATTTTTTAATGACTATAAAATTTTATGTATATTTCTTTAAAATGGGTACAGGAGCTAATAGGACTACAAAATTTAACTTTAATTGATTTAGTCAATAGATTAACTCTTGCAGGTTTTGAAATTGAAAGTATAGATAAGAAAAAATATTTTAAAAGTAACGATCTTATTTTAGATATTAGTTTTACAGCAAATAGGGCCGATGTATCGAATATGAGAGGGTTAATAACTGAAATACTTGCTCTTTTTAATTCTAATTTATTTTTGCAAATACCTACCAATATAAAACCCTTAATTCTATTAAATTCGTATAAAAAAACGTTAAATTCAACTCAAGGCTTTTATAGTAATAGTATTAATTATAGATCCTTGTTAAAAAGTAGAAATTTTGAATGTTTTAAACATTATAAAATATTAAGATGGGAATACTTTTTCTGGGAACATTATTTACAAAAAAAATCTTTTAGTAAAGTTATAAAAAATTTAACAAGCGAAAATCTATTACATTCTGATAATTGCGTAACTTTATTCAATATGAAAAGTCAAAAACTAAGAATAAAAGAATCTCCTTATTGGATAAAAAAGCGATTATTATTAATGGGTTTTAAACCGGTTAATAATGTTATAGATACTATAAATTATTTATTATTAGAAACAGGACAAGTTTTTTTTGCTTATGACCTCGAGACCTTAGAGCACCTTACAGGAACTTCAGAGATAGTTTTTGTTCCTAATTACGCCAAAGAAAAGTCTTTATTCCCGATTGAAGAATCAAAAACAATAGAATTAACTAACAATGTTTTAGTTTTAACTATTAATAATAAAATGATTTCAATAGTAGGTTTAATTCAAAATTATCTTACTCTTATAAACAGAGATACTTCCTATGTAATACTTCAATATGGCTTATATGATTCAAAAAAAATAAAAAAATCATCAAAGATTCTGGGCCTACGAACTGATTACTCAATAAAACTTGAGAAACAAACAGACTTAAATTTAATTGAACAAGCACATTTAAGGTTAATGCATCTATTTTGGACCCAGAATATAAAGTTTGAAACTATGAGTAATAATAAAAATATTTTCTTCAATTTTAAAAATAACTCTTCTTTACTTTCTAGATATGTAAAACAATCTGAAAAAAAAATAAGAATAGTTTATGAAAATATAAAAAGATTAACAGGACCTTATAATACAAATACTGAGTTAAGTAATTTCCAAATCATAACAAATTTAAAATTACTTAATTTTAAAGTTCGTTTTGAAACAGGTCGAAATTGTTATCTATTTATTCCTTTAACCAGAAGAATTGATATTGAGAGAGAAGTAGATGTTATAGAAGAAGTTGTAAGAACTATTGGGTTTAATAAGTTTGAACCTTTGAAGCTAAGAAATCAAAAAATAGGTTCTTTGACCAAAATTGAAAAACTTAAAAGACAATTAAGGAACTATTTTATAAATTTAGGCTTTAACGAAAGTATTCATTCTATAATGATGAAAAAAAATTGTGAAAATGAAATAAGATTAAAAAACCCACTGTTTAATGAATCTTCTGCTTTAAGGTTAAGCTTATTAGATGGTTTGATAGAAAAAATCCAATTTAACCAAAAAAATATTGGGAAAAGCTTTGAGGCTTTTGAATTTGGCAGAGTTTATAAACATTTAGCAGATGGTGATAAAAAAGAAGTAGAAGTTATTAGTGGGGTTTTTGGAGGTAAAAATTTCCGTTCAAATTGGGGTAGCGAAAATTCAACTATAAATTGGTTCGAAGCCAAAGGCCTTCTTGAAAATTTTCTCGAAAAATTAAATATCCCAGTCTCAATTTATTGGAATCCAGCAAAGAATTATGGAACAAAATTCCACCCTAATCTTACCACTGAGTTATTTATAGGGAACCAAAAGTTAGGTGTTTTCGGTCAAATAAACCCAACTTTAGCTTTGAAGAATAATATAAGCAGAAAGATTTACTTATTCGAAATGGATATAGAAGTATTAAATCGTTTTTCACAGTACAAAACTTTGATTAATTATTTGCCATATTCTTCATACCCTATTTCTAATGTAGATTTAAGTTTTATAGTAAAGAAATCTCTATTTTCTCAAGAAATTGAAAAAATAATTTCTACATTTGGACAACCCTTACTAAAATCTGTAAGTTTATTCGATTATTACTCAAAGGAGCCTATAAAAAAAGGCTATTGTAGTTTAAGTTTTAAATTACAATTTCAATCTAAAATTCGAACCCTATCTAGTGATGAAGTAGCAGAACTCATTAATCCTATCATATGCTACTTAGAAAAACATTATGATATAAAATTCCAAGAATAAATTTTGTCCATATCGATTCTTATTATCAAATAAATAAAAAAATTATGCCTTTACTTACCATCACATCAAAATTTGATTTTAATAAATTTGGTCTAATTTTATCAAGGTATAGTTACCAAATAAAAAAAAACGATATATTAGCTGGTATTATAATAGGGGTAGAATCTAATTATGCTTTAGTTGATCTTGGATTAGAACAAATATGTTTTTTACCGTTAAAAGAAATTTCTATTTACCCTACAATGGATCCGCGTGAGGTATTAAATACTAATTTTGTTGGTGAATTTTTGATTCTTGATATTAATAATAATAGTCGAATAATTCTTTCTTTAAAACGTTTAGAATCAATTTACTTATGGAATCGTCTAAGACAAATTGATTTTACAAATATGACTATTTATGCCAAAATTGAAAAATCACTAGGAAAGGGGAAACTAGTGATTTTTAATGGTTTGAGGTTTTTTGTATTAAACTCAAATATTCCAAAATATTATCTAAGGACAAATAATAAAAATCTTTTTATGCCATTTAAATTTCTTGAAGTTAAAGATTATTTTCATATCGCCCATGTTAATTCAAGGTTAGCTATTTTTAGTAAAGTAAATAAAAATTTGTCCATCGGGAAAATCTATCTAGGTAATATTACCTCGATAAGAGATTTCGGGATTTTTATTAATGTTTTAGGAATAAAGTGTTTCTTACATATTTCTGAAATTTCCCAAAAGCAGAATAAAACACCAAATCTTAAATCGTTATACAAGCTTGGTGATCAGATATCCATAAAGGTTATTTATAAGGATACAAAACGAGGGAGAATTTCGTTAACTTTAGAAAGGTAACTCTTTAACCACCACCAACAATTGTAATAATTTCAATTTTATCTTTTTCTCTGAGATATTGAAAATTTTTGTTTAAATAATTATGAATTTTCCCATTATGCTGAATTATGACAAGCTCTTTCTGATAATTAAAGAATTCTAGAAGATCAAATACTTGTGAAGGTTGCGTCATATATACTTTATATTCGTAACCGTTTAAAGACACAAATAATAAAAAAAAATTTATTTTCATTTGTTTAATTTTTCATTAATATATCTATACAGTATATTATAGTTATCAAGGTGGGTGTAGCCAAGTGGTTAAGGCAGTGGGTTGTGATTCCGCCATCCGCGGGTTCAAGTCCCGTCATTCACCCTCGATATCTAGTTTTAAAAGAATAATTTTTATAAATTCAATTGTAAGTGTAAAATTACTATTTAAAGTGAAAAAATAAATGCTTGTGTAGCTCAATTGGTAGAGCAACTGATTTGTAATCAGTAGGTTGAAGGTTCAAGTCCTTTCACCAGCTAAAAATTCTTTACACTTTTTTAGATATCTGTGTCTCATTAATAATATGTTAATTAATATAATATTAACGTAAGAATTTGGGTTCGTTCTTGTCGTAAATAGATAAATTTTGATTTTAAGTAAGAATTGTTTTAGCGAGGCCTTCAATTTATTTAATGTAGTTTTTGACCTATTACCTTGGTACTTAATAATAGAAATATAATAATAATATTACGTTAGTCCAAAATTTTATTAACAAATACATGCAGTCAAGATAATTATGTTGTATAATATTTATTGAGGAAGGAAGATTAAGGGCAGTTAGCTCAGTGGTAGAGCGTCTGCCTTACAAGCAGGGGGTCACTGGTTCAAGTCCAGTACTGCCCAATTCTTACTTACATTAATTGACTCATAGTCTAATATATAAATACTGAAACCTTCTAAATTTCTAATGGAGGTTCAATGCCTTTTGAGCCTGCTCAGTTAATTTAAATTAATACTTATAGTTTAGAATAGGAATCTTGACGCTCTTTAAAAGATTTAGTATCCTTAGTATATGTAAATATACCCTAAATCTTTTAGCTTATTAAATACGTTTCAAAAAATAGAATAAAATGTCTCACTACACATCTATTAAAACGAAATATACAAATTCCAATGTCTTAAAGAAAGTTATAAATAAACTTGGATACCCTTATATAGAACATAATAATAATAAGAATATTGAGGTTCCTGTAATTTTTTCAAAAAATTTAAAATCTAGTATTTATGAAAATTCTTATCAAAATTATTTAGCTTTTAAATCTAATAATTTATCTTATGATATAATTACAGATTCTCAATCTTGGACACAAAAAGAAATAATTAGTACCTTCTTAAAAAAACTTGAATTAAACTACGGTTACTCTGAAACAATACATCAAGCCCTTGATTTAGGTTTTGTTAGATCAAAAGTTCTTAAAACAAATAATAAAAATAATAGGTTTGTTTTTCAAAGATGCGTTGAAGTTAAACGCTAAATAATTATTAATTCAAGAAAACCTTTGAATAGTTATATCGATTAATTAAAAAGGTTCAGTTATATTGCTTAACTACTAATCGATATACTAAAATTTCAATTTTAGGTGGTTAAACTAAATAAAAAAATTGACTTTTTTTAACCTCATAATATAAATTTGATAGTAATTTCAAATTACTAGTTCTTCTTAACCAATATAAATTATATAAACGTTTTTTTAAGTTTAAAAAAAGTTATAATAAATAATCTTATCTATATTTAATTTTTGGAGCGATAAATATGAATGAAACAAATGCTACGTTACAACAACTTGTAAATCAACCATATAAATATGGGTTTTCTACTGATATTGAAACTGAAACGCTTCCACCAGGTTTAAATGAAAATATAATAAGAAATATTATTAAAAAAAATAATGAACCTGATTATATGTTCCATTTCCGAACAGGAGCATTAAAAAAGTGGCGAAAAATGAAAAGTCCAGATTGGGCTAAATTAGATTTTTTAGAAATGGATTACCAAAAAATCGTTTATTATTCTGCACCAAAAACAAAAAAGACTCTAGCTAATTTAGATGAAGTTGACCCAGAAATAAGGGATACTTTTGATAAATTAGGAATATCATTAACCGAACAAAAACGTTTATCAAACGTTGCAGTAGACGCAGTTTTTGATAGTATCTCAATTGCAACGACCTTTAAAGAAGAATTAGAAAAATATGGGGTTATTTTTTGTCCTATCTCAGAAGCTATTAAAATTTATCCTCATTTAGTAAAACAGTTTTTAGGTACCGTAGTCCCTTCTGGAGATAATTTTTTTGCTGCATTAAATTCAGCTGCATTTACAGATGGGTCATTTTGTTATATTCCAAAAAATTTAAAATGCCCTTTAGAATTATCAACATATTTCCGTATTAATAATAAAGAAGCAGGGCAATTTGAACGTACTCTAATCGTAGCAGAAGAAGGAAGTTACGTTAGTTATCTTGAAGGATGTACAGCTCCACAATATGATACTAATCAATTACATGCAGCTATTGTAGAGTTAATTGCATTAAAAAATGCAGAAATAAAATACTCAACGGTACAAAATTGGTATGCAGGTGATAAAAATGGAATCGGTGGAATTTATAATTTTGTAACCAAACGTGGTTTATGTATAGGAGAAAATTCGAAAATATCCTGGACACAAGTTGAAACAGGATCTGCTATTACTTGGAAATACCCTAGTTGTGTTTTAATTGGGAATAAATCTCAAGGAGAGTTCTATTCAGTAGCGTTAACAACTAATATGCAGCAAGCGGATACAGGCACTAAAATGATCCATGTTGGTTCTAATACGAAAAGCCAAATAATTTCGAAAGGAATATCCGGCGGTTTTTCAAAAAATAGTTATCGTGGGTTAGTCAAAATCGGGACAAAAGCTTTAAATAGTAGAAATTTTTCTCAATGTGATTCACTTTTATTTGGTGCTGATGCTCAAGCAAATACTTTCCCTTACATACAAGTACAAAACTCAACTTCTAAAATAGAGCATGAAGCTTCTACTTCAAAAGTTGGCGAAGAACAGCTTTTTTATTTATTGCAACGTGGTATTAATGCGGAAGATGCTGTTACATTAATACTAACTGGTTTTTGTAAAGTTGTTTTTGACGAGTTGCCTATTGAGTTTGCTTCAGAAGTTGAGCATTTATTACGTATAAAATTAGAAGGGAGCGTAGGATGAGCCAGAATAATAAAGTCCCACTTTTAGAAATTAAAAATTTACATGCAAATATTGATGATAATAAAATTTTAAAAGGCGTTAATTTATCTATTTTTGAGGGAGAAATACATGCTATAATGGGAACAAATGGTTCGGGAAAGAGTACTCTTTCAAAAGTAATTGCAGGTCACCCTTCTTATAAAGTCACAGAAGGAGAAATTTTATTCCAAGGACAAAATATTTGTGACTTAGACCCAGATTTACGTTCTCATTTAGGTTTATTTTTAGCATTCCAGTATCCAGTAGAGATTGCGGGAGTAGATAATCAAGAATTTCTTCAAGCGATTTATAATGCAAAACAAGTCTCAATGAATTTACCAAAAGTAAACCCCTTGTTTTTTTATGAATTGTTAAGAGAAAAATTAAAAATGGTTAAATTAGATGAAAGCTTTATTTCTAGAAATGTAAATGAAGGGTTTTCAGGAGGGGAGAAAAAACGAAATGAAATTTTACAATTTGCTTTATTAGACTCAAAATTAGGGATTCTTGATGAAACAGATTCAGGTCTAGATATTGATGCATTGAAATCTATCTCTGAAACAATTAATACATTAATGGAAAATAAAAGTAAAAGTGTTATTCTGATTACCCACTATAAAAGATTATTAGAATATATACGACCAGACTTTATTCATGTTATGCAAGATGGACAAATTATTAAAACAGGTGATGCCAGTCTAGCAAATTTATTGGAAGAAAAAGGTTACGACTGGTTAAAGCCTATCATGAAATAAAAATATATTACTATTTAGATATTGTCAAAACACAATTATATATAGTAACAATTCTATTTTGGTATTGGTATTTAGTTAAATCATTTAAAATGAAAGATTTAACCAAATATCAAAAGATAAAATTGCAGCCTAGCTTTTTAAAAAGTTTTCCGATAAATTTAAATAAAAAAGACTTAAATAATATAGTTTTAATTTAATATCCTTTAAAGCTATAATCAATTAAGTAAATATAATGTATAATGAATAGTTAGTCATAATAGAGATAATTCCTCAGTAGCTCAGTGGTAGAGCAATCGGCTGTTAACCGATTGGTCGTAGGTTCAAATCCTACCTGGGGAGCTTTTTTAATTATTAGTTTATTAGGGTTTTCAATTTATTCCTTAGAGTATAAAAAGGTTATACAATATTTGGTTAAGAAGAAATATTATTTAGTTAGATAGGTATCTTATCCATTATAAGAACAACAACAAAAAGTTTTAAGAATTTTATAACCAAAATAAATTAGCTGATTAGGCAAGTCTGATATTAATCATTTTATTTAAAATTTTTCTATTATCTACTTTATTATTCCTTGCAGTTAATACTTAGTAATTAACGTATGAGTATTGCAATTGGACAAACAGAGCGTAGTGGGTTATTTGACCTTGTAGATGACTGGTTAAAAAGAGATCGTTTTGTTTTTGTAGGTTGGTCAGGGTTACTTCTATTTCCTTGTGCTTATTTATCACTTGGAGGCTGGTTTACTGGAACAACTTTTGTTACTTCATGGTATACACATGGATTAGCAACTTCATATTTAGAAGGTTGTAATTTCTTAACGGCAGCAGTTTCAACACCATCTAATAGTATGGGACATTCCCTTTTACTTTTATGGGGACCCGAAGCTCAAGGTAATTTCACACGTTGGTTCCAAATTGGTGGTCTATGGGCTTTTATTGCGCTACATGGATCATTCGCACTAATTGGGTTTTGCTTACGTCAGTTTGAAATTGCTCGTTTAGTTGGGATTCGTCCTTATAACGCGATAGCTTTTTCGGGACCGATTTCAATTTTTGTTTCTGTTTTCTTATTATATCCATTAGGACAAGCGAGTTGGTTTTTTGCTCCAAGTTTTGGGGTAGCAGCGATATTCCGTTTTTTATTATTTTTACAAGGGTTCCATAACTGGACATTAAATCCATTCCATATGATGGGTGTAGCTGGTATCCTAGGTGGTGCATTATTATGTGCTATCCATGGTGCTACTGTAGAAAATACTCTATTTGAAGATGGAGATGCTGCGAATACTTTCCGTGCATTTACACCAACACAATCAGAAGAAACTTATTCTATGGTAACAGCAAACCGTTTTTGGTCACAAATTTTTGGAGTAGCTTTTTCAAACAAGCGTTGGTTACATTTCTTTATGCTTTTTGTACCTGTAACAGGGTTATGGACAAGCGCTATTGGGATTGTAGGACTTGCTCTTAATTTAAGAGCTTATGATTTTGTATCACAAGAGCTTCGTGCGGCTGAAGATCCAGAATTTGAAACATTCTATACTAAAAATATTTTATTAAACGAAGGTATCCGTGCTTGGATGGCTGCACAAGATCAGCCACATGAAAACTTTGTATTCCCTGAGGAGGTTCTACCACGTGGAAACGCCCTTTAATATTGTAGCAGGTAGAGACATTGAATCTACAGGTTTTGCTTGGTGGTCTGGTAATGCTCGTCTTATTAATGTATCTGGGAAATTATTAGGTGCACATGTAGCACATGCAGGTATCATGGTTTTTTGGACAGGTGCGATGACGTTATTTGAAGTTTCTCATTTCATCCCCGAAAAACCTTTATACGAACAAGGTTTTATTTTAATCCCTCATTTAGCAACTTTAGGTTGGGGTGTAGGTCCTGGTGGAGAAATTGTAAGTACTTACCCATACTTTGTGGTTGGAGTTGTACATTTAGTTTCTTCAGCTGTACTAGGTTTTGGTGGTATTTACCATTCATTAATTGGTCCAGATACATTAGAGGAATCATTCCCATTTTTCGGTTATGATTGGCGTGATAAAAATAAAATGACATCTATTTTAGGAATCCATTTAATCTTTCTTGGTTTAGGTGCTTTACTATTTGCTTTCCGAGCTATGCCAGGTAATCTATTTAGCTATGGATTATATGATACTTGGGCACCTGGTGGTGGAGATGTTAGATTTATTGATAACCCAACTATAAATCCTTTTATTATTTTTGGATATGTATTTAAATCACCATTTGGTGGTGATGGTTGGATTGCTTCAATTGATAATATGGAAGATCTTGTAGGTGGTCATATATGGGTAGGTGCGCTTTGTGTTATTGGTGGTGTATTCCATATCGTAACTAAGCCATTTGCGTGGGCACGTAGAGCATTTGTTTGGTCTGGGGAAGCTTATTTATCTTATAGTTTAGCTGCTTTATCTATTATGGGTCTAACTGCTTCTATTTTTGTATGGTATAACAATACTGCTTACCCAAGTGAATTCTTTGGTCCTACTGGTCCAGAAGCTTCTCAAGCACAAGCATTTACTTTCTTAGTGAGAGACCAACGATTAGGTGCAAATATTGCTTCTGCGCAGGGACCTACTGGTTTAGGAAAATATTTAATGAGATCACCTAGTGGTGAAATCATATTTGGTGGTGAAACAATGCGTTTCTGGGATTTACGTGCTCCATGGGTAGAACCTTTACGTGGTCCTAATGGTTTAGATATTAATAAAATTAGAAATGATATCCAACCTTGGCAAGAACGTCGAGCAGCAGAATATATGACTCATGCTCCATTAGGGTCTTTAAATTCTGTTGGTGGTGTAGCTACTGAAATAAATTCTGTAAACTATGTATCACCTCGTTCTTGGTTAACGACATCTCACTTTTTCTTAGGTTTCTTCTTATTAGTTGGTCATTGGTGGCATTCTGGTCGTTCAAGAGCTGCTGCTGCAGGTTTTGAAAAAGGTATAAACCGACAAACAGAGGCTGTACTTTCAATGCGTCCAATTGATTAGTTTAATTTTTCTAACAATAATTAAACTTACAGATAAGAAAATTTATTAAGTTTTCTCTATCCAACTTTAATTATTGTTGAACATTATAATTATAAATGTTAAAAGATTTTAGGCATTTTTATATTAATAAAAATGGGTAAAGTTTTTTAACAATAATTTTTATCTCATTTTCTTCATTAACATTAACATAACCTGTTGATGTAAGTGTACCTTCAATTATTAAATAATCTTTGTTTTTATAGTATTTTACAAAATCACCTTTATAATCACCCCAAAGTAAAAGTGTTAATTCATTTCTAGAATTTTTTTGTCTAAGAGATGGAAATTTTACTTTTATTTCCATAGATTGGCATTCTTTATAAATTAAATGGACTGGCTTTTCAATAACTTTTACAACAAAAATAGCATGATTCATATTTTCTTTATTAAATGTATTAAATGATAGACGTTTGAGTTTTTTTGATTTGACCAGCATTTAATTTTTCTAAAAGAGTAAGCATCATTTCAAAGTATTCTCGGAAATAAAAATCTAATTCTAATACTTCTTTTTTATTAATATCTAATGAATCATATGTATCTTGGATTGAAGATGTAAAACTTTGAGTATTATTTATTACTTCAATAAATGCTAAACGATCACTAATTTTCAGACTCCACTCAAAAAACCCTGTTATTTGTCTAAAAAGTTTTAAAAGGAATACAGGAACTATTTGAGTTTTTGCCTTTTGCCCAGATAGTTTTTCACAAAGTTGAATAATTTCCTCTGATTTCCAAGCTTGAGAGCTTCCCGTAGCAAATATTTTATTTTCGGTTTCTTTAATGGATAAACTTTTTATACAAAAAAATGCAGCATCTTGAGTATCTATATAAGCAATTGTTGGTGATTCTAATGTAACTAAAATAGATTTTTGCTCTAAAATAGGTATTGCATATTGATAAATAAGTCCTTGAAAAAAGCCAGCATATTTAAAAATAGTAAATGGTATGGTTGAACTTTTTATAAACTTTTCTATCCTATATTTCATTTGCATTAAAGTTATATAAGGATACTTCTCCGAATTCAAAATTGACAAAAATATAAAACGTTTTAGTTGAGCATATTTTGATAATTCGATTACGATTAATTTACCATACCAGTCTACATGTATTAATTCAGTATTATCTTCAGGTTTTGTAGTCGAAGCATCAATTATAGCTGTTACACCTTGAAAGGAAAGGGGTAAAGTTTCTGGGATGGTTAAGTCACCATAAACTAATTCAGCTCCCCATTCTTTTAAAAAATTCGCGGCTCTTTTATTACGAACAATACAACGAACTTGAAAACCATTCTCTAAAGCTTTCCTAACAATTTGTCGACCTAAGGTTCCGGTTCCTCCAAGAATAAGTAGTGTCATAAATAAGTTATTTTTTTGTAAATTTTTAAGACTTGTGTCAGATATCAGATAGAGTTATAGTATAATACTATATTATTCTCTATACAGATAGTATAGTAAAATAGAAAAAATCGATACTCTTTTGTTATACTTTACTATAGAACCATTTATAGAAATATCAATTTTTATTATACATTATAAGCTATATGCTAGAGTAAAACAAATTGGTTCTTTAACACAATTAGATTAGAGAATTAATTTGTTTTATAAATCTTATTTTTGCTAAACTAAATGTGTACTTTTTTAATCATCCTGGTTTCATAATAGAATTTTTATTAAGAAGAGTGTCAATAAAATAAATAAATAAATAAAAGGACTAATAAATGGTTTTTTGGGATAATTTATTACGTTATCCAAGATTTTTTATATCTTCAATACTGGGATTAATTTTAATATTATTAACACCTATTATTGAACAATTGAAAAAGTTTAATGATAAGAAAATAATAATTTTTTTTTTAATAAGTATTTTAATTACTTTATTTTCCATTTTAAAAGAAATGTTGAGTATAGAGTAAATTAATTTATTACACTTACTTTATTATTATATTTAATATTTAAAAATAATTAATTTATGACAACTCAAAAATTTTTTAACTTAATGCCCTACTATGGGGAAAATCCTGAACTAGAATTAAAATCAAAAGAACTAGAACCAACAGAAAAAGGAGAACAACAAATATATTATTTTTCAAAAAGTCCTTTCCGCAATACCCAAATGAAATATTCTAATAAGAATTATTTTAAAAGACGTAGTTCACGACGTGGAGAATTGGATCGCAATCAAAGATTTAAGTCGTCTGAACTTGGGTTACAACAGACACCTAAAAAAGGTTATTCTAACCAAAATTCAAGTATTGTCGAAAAGACAAATAGAAAAAAAATTGATCTTTTTAAAGATATCAAAGAAATTGAAGAGAAAAGTTTATATATTCATACTGGAGCATTTGCTCTTTTTGATACATTAGTCCGTAGTGAAGTCCATTCAGTTTTTGGATACCCTGGAGGAGCAATATTACCTATTTATGATGAATTATTTTTTTGGGAAGACCAAAATTTTATTAAACATTATCTTGTGAGGCATGAACAAGCCGCAACCCATGCTGCAGATGGTTTTAGTAGATCTAGTGGACAAGTTGGTGTTTGTTTTGCTACATCAGGTCCAGGTGCAACTAATTTAGTTACTGGTATTGCAACTGCTTACTTAGATTCAATCCCTATGATAGTTCTGACTGGGCAAGTAGGAACTCAATTCCTTGGGACTGATGCTTTTCAAGAAATTGATATTTATGGAATAACATTATCTTTAGTTAAACATTCTTATGTTGTTTTGGAATCTAGGTTTATGTCTCAAATCCTTGCAGAAGCAATATATGTCTCTCAAAATGGAAGACCTGGTCCAGTTTTAATTGATATACCAAAAAATGTAGGTTTAGAAAAAATAAAAAGGTTTATCCCCTGCTATGCAACAACTGTGCATAAGGTCTTAGGTTGGAGATATAAATTTAAAAATCAAACTGACAAAATAAGAATGGCCTTACAGAGACTTTCAGAATCTTCAAGGCCTTTATTATACATTGGTGGTGGAGTTGTAAGCTCCCAAGCGGGCCGTCAATTAGCGCGGTTTGCTTATCGCTACCAAATCCCTGTAACAACAACCTTAACAGGAAAAGGAGCGTTCAATGAAAATAATAGATTATCTTTAGGTATGCTAGGTATGCACGGCACTGTATATGCCAATTTTTCAGTAGCAAATTGCGATTTATTAATCGCGGTTGGTGCCAGATTTGATGATAGAGTTACTGGAAAATTACAAGATTTTGCTTGCAAAGCTTTTATTATCCATATTGATGTTGATGAAGCAGAAATTGGTAAAAATAAAAATGTTGGCATTGGTATTGTAGGTGATATTAAAAAAATCTTAACAAAGTTTCTATTATTGATGGATCGACCGGAACATAGATGGCTGAAGAAACCTCTTCGCAAAGAATTTAAAAAATGGTATAAAAAGACCATAGAATGGAAGCAGGAATTTCCATTATTACCAATTCCTGGAGATTATTCATTATTGCCTAAAACCATTGATGATGTTTTATTGCCTCAAACTGTTATTAAAACGTTAACAGATATTAGACCTTATGCAATAATTACTACAGATGTTGGACAACACCAAATGTGGGCTGCACAATATACAAAATGCAAACGACGTAAATGGTTGTCTAGTGCTGGTTTAGGTACCATGGGATTTGGTTTACCTGCTGCTATTGGTGCAGCTGTGGCCTACCCCAAAGAAGATATTATTTGTATTACTGGTGACTCTAGTTTTCAAATGAATTTACAAGAATTAGGAACAATTTCTAAATATAAATTAAGGATTAAAATTATTATTATTAATAATCATTGGCAAGGAATGGTACGTCAATGGCAAGAAACATTTTACGAAAGTCGCTATTCTCACTCCAATATGGTAGAAGGAGCACCAAAATTTGATGTACTTGCAAATGCTTATGGTATTAAAAGTATGTATACTGAACGCCAATCAGAAATATGGCCCACATTACGTGATACTTTGGAGGGGCCTGAACCTGTTCTACTTGAATGTAATGTTTTAGAAGATGAAAATTGTTACCCTATGGTTGAACCTTCAAAATCAAATAGTGAAATGGCTTTGTCAAGAAAACTTTCAACAACAATAGAAGGTTTAGTTATAGATAAAGATGAAGAAGCAAAAAAACTCAACTAGAGTTAAGAAAAATCATAAAAGGAAAAAAAAGAGAGGAGAAGCCTCTCTTTAAAATTATATTTAGTTATTTATTTTTAAGCAAGTCTTGAGTAATATTCAATAACCAACATATCATTGATTTTAAATCTAAGATCTTTACGTTTTACTAAATTTAGAATTTTACCCGTTAATAATTTTTGGTCGAATTCCAAGTGACTATTTAAAACATTATCATTTGAAGTTGCATTTTCTCCTTGATTCAAATTTGATTTAATTAATGCTATTGTTTTAGGGTTTGTAGAAAAACTAATAGAATCATTTGGTCGGCATTGAAAACTAGGTATATTAACTCTTTTTTTATTTATTAGGACATGTCCGTGGTTAACAATTTGTCTTGCAGCAGGAATTGTTGGAGCTAATCTCAAACGAAAAATAATATTATCTAGTCTCATCTCTAAAAGTTGCATTAATAAAAAACCTGTTAAACCTTTTCTTCGTCTTGCTTCCTTAACATATCTTAATAATTGGGATTCAGTTATCCCATAATTATAACGTAATTTTTGTTTTTCATTCAATCTAATTTTATAAGCTGATGCTTTTGGAGTTTTCTGGTCATTTGTCTCTTTTCCTTGTGCATTCTGCTTTTTTAGTACTACTTTTCTTGTTAAACCTGGTAAATCACCAAATCTTTTAATAATTTTCAAACGTGGTCCTCTATAACGTACCATTTTAATTATATTGATGTTTTTAAATTTAAATCAATTTACTAATAAACTTAAAAGAATTATAAATAGCGGTATTAAAACTTGTTTCTTATATTATGAAATAGTAAAATATTCCTATAGGGCTTGTAGCTCAGTGGACTAGAGCGCGTGGCTACGAACCACGGTGTCGGGGGTTCGAATCCCTCCTAGCTCAGAGAATATTATTTATAGATCCTTTTTGGGGTATAGCCAAGTGGTAAGGCAGTGGACTTTGACTCCGCCATTCGTAGGTTCGAATCCTCCTACCCCAGTTATTTTTTATTTAAATCAAACTAAATTAAAAAGCTGTAATGTTTCAGCGGAAGTTAAAATTTGTGAAGAAACCGAAGCCATTTCATGATACTTTGTTTGATTACTACTTAAAAAAAAGCTCTTTTGAAGTTCCTGTTTTAAGCTTTTATTTAAAGCCTTTGCAATTACTCTTTGTTTACCATTGTTTATGTAGTACAATAAATTATCTTTGGATTTATGACCAGTTGTTTTATTTTGTAGTTGTATATTTAATTGTTTGGTCGAAAATATATTACAATAAATAAAAAAAAATATAATATTTTTATAAGAAATTTTAAGACTTTTATCTTTAATAAATGGAAGTTTTTTATTTGGGTATTCTATGTTATCTGTTAAAAATTGGAAAAAAATGGGATCCAAATTTTTAATTAAAAAAAGAATTTGTAGGTTTTTTTTTATTTTATTTCTCACTTACTAAAACTTGATATAAAATTTAAACATGGATTTTTTTAGTAATAAAAATAGCTTATAAAGTTTAATAAATTTTTTATTAAATTCTATAGACTATTTTTATTTTTTTATATTAAAATTTAGCCAAAAGTTCAAACTTCAATTTTGAGCTATCTTTTATTAACTTTGTTATACTCTCTACTTCGTTAACATTTAATAACCAATAATTTATTATATCAGTATAAGCATTTAATATATCAATTGAATCATCTTTTGACATCCAAGGCTTATAGGATAATTCTTCTTTTAATAATTGCCACCCATTCTCTCTAGGCCAAAAAAAAAATGTAGTTATGGGGAATGTACGATTATTTTGGAATTTTTTATCCACAGCTAACCCTAGATAGTTTTTGCTCCAAATAATTTTAAATACATAGACACTCTTATTTAACATCAATAAATTACCTATATTTTATTTTAAAACCCAGAAGACTTTCTTAATAAATTTTTAACAACTTCTGTAGGTTGAGCACCATTAGCTAATCTAAGAATTGTTCGTTCACGATTAATATGGAAAGTTTTATCCATTGGGTTATAAAACCCTAATTCCTCTAATA